ACCGCAGCATTGTCATCATATCGTATTATCATACCGTTATCACGTTTGAGTTCTTTACAAGTACGTACAATTACAGCTCTGACCACCTCTGATCTTGCTAGGGGCATATTTGGCACTGCGTCTTTGATCACAGCAACAATAACGTCACCGATATGAGCATATCGACGATTGCTAGCTCCTATGATTCGAATACACATCAATTCTCGAGCCCCGCTGTTATCCGCTACATTCAAAAGGGTCTGGGGTTGAATCATATCATTTTTTTAGAATCTATTCTTTCAATGCAAAGCAAAGAGTGAAGAAAAAAAAAAAGAAATATTGTTTGTCCAAAGAAATAAACCGGTACCTGTTATTGTTTTTTTATCCCCAAGACCTTTTTCTTTTGATTCTTTTTATCCCGAAATAATGAATTGAGTTCGTATAGGCATTTTGGACGATGCTATTGAAATCGCCCTTCTGGCTATATTTTCTGTTACTCCACCCATTTCATAAAGTATTCGACCTGGTTTAACAACAGCTACCCAATATTCAGGGGATCCTTTCCCCGAACCCATACGTGTTTCTGCGGGTCTTACTGTAACCGGTTTGTCTGGAAATATACGTACCCATATTTTTCCACCGCGGCGTGCATTTCGTGTCATTGCTCGTCGACCTGCTTCTATTTGTCTAGACGTGATCCAAGCAGGTTCAAGTGCCTGAAGAGCGTATTTACCGAAAGAAATATGATTACCTCGATAAGATATTCCCTTCATTCTTCCTCTATGTTGTTTACGGAATCTGGTTCTTTTGGGGTTATAGTTGATGGTTGGTTCTGAATTCCATCTCTACTACAGAACTGGACATGAGAGTTTCTTCTCATCCAGCTCCTCGCGAATAATAAAATTTTCAAAATGTCTATTATTCATTTGTATATCTTGCTTTTTTAGCTAACTAAGCATATTAATATTTCTATTTTATATTTTTAAATTGATATTTTTAAATTGATATTTTTAAATATCATATTCTTTTTTTATGTTCTAACGAATATTTGTTTTGTTTTTCTTTTTATCCTATTGGATTGAGCAAAAATTATCAATCCAAGAAGATAAAGTTTTCACGGGCGAATATTGACTCTTTTCGTCGCTATTTTAGTTGTAGGGTTAACTCATGACTTTTATTTTCCCAATAGATGAAGGAATTAGTCTCTGGTTTGTTTCGCCATCCCGATCAATGAGTCTGTTTTCAATAGATTTGGATTCACAGGTTCCATCGTTCCCATCGCTTCTTACTTAATGGTTAGGTCTGATTTCTACAACGGAGCTCATAATGAAATTTTTTCTTGAGCCAATTTTCTTAGTCTTTATTGGCTCGAAGCTCTTATTTTTTTTATTCTATGAACGGATTCGTTTTTTTTTTTATGAATCCATATTGATTGATGCTTTATTACATTGCTTTTTTATGAGATGACTCATAAACCTTACATATTGGATGGAATTTTATATCGTTGTTTTTGTTTTTTCTCCCCTTCTTTCACCCTTCCGTTTATCCACATATTTCTTCTTCGCTTCACAATTTAGAATCAGATTTATTTTTCTTTTGTTTATGCAAAAAAGATTTCAGTTGCTACAGTGATATGACCAATATATCATATCTTGACTTGTTTTTTGGATCCAGATAATGTGAAGTGATGAGTTGGTTATTAGTTCTATAGTTATTTGTTTATACAAAAAAAGGCTGGTCTTTTTTTTTTATTTAATCCTATAACCCTAAAAAACCAACGAGTCGCACACTAAGCATAGCTATTATTTCAATAGGGATTTTTATTCAATCTTATAGAATTAGAATTGTTCATTTTGGTTTTGTTTTGATTGAACATAAAAAAGGAACGAATTTTTATTTTTTTGTTTCATTAATGGATCGAAGGGAAAGACAAGTAAAGTTTTATTATTCCCCGTCTATAAATATCCAAATTTTAATCCCTAAAACTCCATATATAGTTCGAACTGTATAAGAACAATAATCTATTTTAGCTCGAATGGTTTGGAGGGGAACCCTGCCTTCTCTGATCCATTCGACACGCGCAATTTCTTTTCCGTCGATACGCCCTGAAATTTGTACTTGAATTCCTTTTGTATCTGCTTGTTCAGTTAATTCAATAGCCTTTTTCATTGCTTTTCGAAAAGAAACTCTATTTTTTAATTGGCCGGCTATAAATTCTGCAAGAATATTAGGGCTTCCGTAAGGTTTTGCAATTCTTGTGATAGTAATGTTAAGTTTTCGGTTGACACAATGAAATTCTTTTTGTAGATTCATCTGCAATTCTTCGATTCCTCCCGGTCGATTTTCTATTAATAACTTTGGGAATCCCATATAGATAATGACCTGGATCAGATCGATTCGTTTTTGAATTTCTATACGTGCAATTCCCTCGACGCCAGAGGGAATTTTCATATTTTTTTGTACATACTTCTTAATAAAATCTCTTATTTTTTGATCTTCTTGTAGACCTTTGGAATAATTT